GAGCGTAGAATAAGAAAATAAAAAAGAAAGAGTAGTAATTTTCGTATCCCATTCGGATGGATTATATATCATAATTATCTCTGACTGTTTATGTTTCTAGCATGACCACTCGATCAAATGTGGAGGGAAGCGGGATAAATGGCTGATACTACTGGAAGGATTCCTCTTTGGGTAATAGGTACTGTAGCTGGTATTCTTGTGATCGGTTTAATAGGTATTTTCTTTTATGGTTCATATTCAGGATTAGGTTCATCTCTGTAGAAATTTGATGAACTGAGTTATAGACGTGAAAACATAAGAACTCAACGGGGCCCAACTCTTCCTTCTTTGTCTGATTCGAGGGGGTCCCGTTGAACTGCTACTAATCATAACAAATTTTTATCGTGTTTTTGAAAAATGAACTTAATTAAATTAGTAGGTTGCGAACATATAGTATTTTTTAACCTTTCAAAGATAGAATAAAAAAGGGGGAATCGCTTAATTTCCCTTTCCTGCTTTCCCGGCTGACATAATATTTTTTATCATTAGATCTCTCATTAAAATTTTGTCTATACTAATAGAAGTTTTTTCTGATTCTTTTTATTTATTTAGTATTTCATCCAAATTGAAATAAAAAAAAAAACTAAAAAAAGTAACTACTACTACTATATATACTATTAAATATACTATTAATTAATAGTATATTTAATAGTAATATATATGTAAACTAAGAATAGGAATTTTTAACGAATGGAATCAAGAAGGACAAGATCGACACAAGAAAAGGAATTTTAGACATCCTTTTCTTGTGTCGAAGACTAGCAAGACAAATAATACTCCTTATAGTCCCTAAAATTTTTTTGGTTCTTTTTTATGAATTTGATAAAGCTAAATAGATAGATCTAAAAATTCATTTCGGATAATTGAACCTTCTCAAACTGTTTCTTTTTAAGAACCAAAAAGATTTGTGCCAAAACAACCGATCCTAAGAAGAACAAAAGGCCTTGGACACGTAATGGATCTTGAAGTACTATTTCCGCATCCCCCTGACCAAATCCACCCACATTAGGATTACTCGTTAATGGTTGATCGAGTTTAATGGATTCGCCCTCTGAAACAAGAAGTTCTAGGCCTCGAGGGATAATATCAATAACTTGGCGTCCATTTGATGCATCCACTATGGTTATTTCGTACCCCCCTTTTTCTTTTCGTAAAATTTTGCTTATTATCCCTCCTGCTGTAGCATTATAAACTGTATTGTTACTTTTGCTACCATCAGGATAAATCTGACCCCTTCCCCTGTTTCCACCTACGTATATAGGATATTTTAAGAAGTGAACATCTTTATTAGTAGCAGGGTCCGGGGCAAGAATAGGAAAGGTTATTTCACTATATTTTTGACCAGGAACCGGACCTATCACAAGAATATTTTTTTTATTGGGGCGATAATTCTGAAAAGAAAGATTTCCTATCTTTTCTTTCATCTCGGGTGAAATACGATCGGGGGGGGCTAATTCAAACCCCTCCGGTAAAATAAGAACAGCTCCCACATTCAAAGCTCCTTTTTTCCCATTAGCTAGAACTTGTTTTAGTTGCATATCATAAGGAATTTTCACAACTGCTTCAAATACAGTATCAGGAAGTACCGCCTGTGGAACCTCAATATCCACGGGCTTACTAGCTAAATGGCAATTGGCACATACAATACGCCCAGTTGCCTCTCGTGGATTTTCATAATTCTGCTGGGCAAAAATCGGATATGCACTTGAAATGGATGCCCAAGTTATTATATATATCATGAGTGAGACAGATATGGAGCGAGTAATCTCTTCCCTTATCCAAGAAAAGGTATTTCTAGTTTGCATGGTCCAATCATTTATCCCGAAAATTGCTACAATAAAGTTAGGTAGGTCGATAATATACTTCCCTAGCCACAATTCTGCTATTTACATTTACTGAAAAAAAAAATTTTGTTGAAATATACAAGGAATCCCTCAGGGGTAAAAAGAGTAAAGTAAATACGACTTTGATTTGGTTATGATGTATAAATTAGAATTGGATCAGTGAATCATTTTTTAGTCATTTATTGCATGATAAATCACTACAAGTGACGGAGATACACGATTTAAATAACGAAAGATCCAATATTTAAAAATTGTATCAAGAATGACTGGAAAAGTAGAAACAAGACCAGATAAAATTTGCTCATAATGAGCGAATCCAAAATCTTTGTAAATATAACCAATCATGAGTTCCCAACCATGAGGCGAATGAAATCCGATACATAAATCGGTTAATAAAAGAATCGAAAAAGCTTTAATTGTATCACTTAAATTATATAGGAATTCTTGAACCCAAGAATTCAGAAGAAAAAGCTTTTCCTTACCCCAAAAGGAATAACCACTTAGAATAACGAAAGATATTAGATTTGTCGAGAAGTGCAAGATTGTATGGATACGATACTCATTGTGTATCTTGATGAATTGGATCGTTTCTTTGTGGATTCCTAGACGAAATTGGTGTAAATCGGTTTCTGGGTATTCCTTTATCATTTCATCCAGCTGGAATAGTTCCTCTAATTGTATGAATTTTTCTAGAACACTTTTTTCTTGAATATCATTCAAAAAAGTTTCGCATTGTCTAGTATTCCACCAATTAGTAATCCAAGTTTTCAAACTTTTCTTACAGCAGAGAGAGATCAACCAGGGCAAAAAGACTATAGATGTAAAAAAAAAAAAAGGAATGAATGCTTTCTGTTTTGGCATTTTGAATCTGTGAATTTTTAATGAACCTACCGCACTTGTTGATTCTATTAGATCGAGTATTTATATCGAGCATGAGTTTCTATTCTAATTAGAATGTATTGAGCCTATGAATCCATTTTATCTTTTTCTTTTGATTCAATACTGAGTCTTTGCTTTGAATCTAGAAAGAATACAGAAATAGACTCAGAATACACTTCCAATTTGAATCAAGAAAAAATGTGATTTCCAGGATGTTATTCTCCCTTTTTTTGAGCAATACTAAAAGAACTTTTTCAAATTTTTCAAATAAAAAAGATTATTTTATTTTCGAAACGAAGAAACTCCCTTTCTTTTATATCAAATATATCAAAAAAAAACGAGCATAAAAGAATAGATGAATATTCAATTGAAAAAAAAACAAAGAAATTCTCTCGTTTTTTCTTCCTACTGCTAAAGCATTTAGTCTTTTAAAATTAATGAATTTCAAAATACTTCAATTGGTACACGCAAGAAGTAAGCCAATTCAGCAGCTTTTTGCTCAATTTCCCGTGTAGTAAAATTCTCATCAGTACGAATTAAAGGAATAGCCCCTTGACCTCGAATTTCCATATAAAGGACACGCCGAGCAGAAACACCCTCTTTAACTTCTATTCTGATGGACTGAATATCTTTCATAAGGAATCGTAAAAAGATGCGACGACTTTTTCCAGGAAATCCCCAACGAAAAATACGCACTATTCCTTCTTTTCGGTCGAAAAGATCATAACCACTACCCACATTCCACAAAATAGTGCACCACAAATAGCAACTAATAAAGAGACCTGCGATCCCATAGAAAGACATTACAATCCCTTGTGGAAAAAAAACGATTTGCTGAGACGCAAATAACGATATCAAATTTCTACCAAGATAACTGGAAGTTCCAACCAATAAGAATCCTAATGAACCTAAAAATACGATAAAGGCCCAGCAGAAATTACTTGTTTTTCGAGACCCCGTTATGAATTCTATCCATATAGATTCTGATCGCCAACTCATATATATTAGATCCAGTTATACAATTTTTTGGAATTGAGAAAATATGACTTTCCTTTTTTGTTTTCAAAATAATTCTCATGAACTATTTTGTTGTGAACCTTTACCTTAGGAGTAATCCATAGAATTTTTTATATCTAAAATAAGAACATCTCCTTCCTTTATATGATCTTAACTATATAGATAAAAAATAGATAAAAATCAATATATTAGATTTGAATTTCATACATAGGCCCGAGGGTGATCTATTTTTGAAAAGAGCACAAATTTTTTTACCCATATAATACGTTTACACATGCATAAGCGCTTTTTTTAGTTATGTTTGTAGGAATCTATGTATTATACAATATTCTACTAAATGGGTCTTATCAAATCGAAGTTTTTAAAATCAAAAAGGAGTGATACGATTAGGTCTCATCCGATCTAAAAAATCTTATTTTTTTGAATATGAAGAAATAAAGAAGCCATTGCAAGTGCCGGAAAGACTAGGCCTACTAAAGGCACAAAAATAGAGGGTAAGTTATTGAAAGTTGTCATAAAATGCGTACCTCAATTTAATATTTGTACCTGTTATTGTTATATTCTGAATTCTAAAGATATCTTAGAATATTTTGTATTTTTATTATTTCTATTATATATATTATATAATTATACTAAGTATCTTTAAGTAAATATATATCTAATACTAATATAGATATAGAACCTAATAGAAATATAATGAAAAAAATAGGTACAAAAAACGCCAAACTAAATAAATGGACTTATTCATCTTTCAAAATAACATAGATGTATCATAGTCCCCTTGTTAGATTTATTATTCTTTTTGTTATTTTTGTCTTCTAATAGTCTTTTTGTCTTCTAATAGTCATTAATAAAGAAACAATTTTATTCCATTACAAATTTCTAAAAAATTGATTAGAATCTGATCCCACAACAGGGAATTATCGGGAAATGCAAAAAGATGAAAGACTCTCTATCGATCTGTATATCTCTCTATTTGAATTATCTATACATATGTAAGCAAGAGAGGAAAATTCATTTTTCGGGGTTTTCGTTTAATTCTGATAAACTAACTGTTCTATTTTATTTAATTTTTGTTCAAAGGAAAAAAAGCATGGAGCTGAAATAACTCACTCACAACACCTTTTAAAGGATTACGTGGTACAATTGCATCCAATAAGCCCTTACGTAATAAAGATTCAGCTGCTTGTGAACCCTCAGGCACGGCTTTTTTCAATGTTT